TTAAAGTCTAATTTTAGGTGAAATGTGTTTCTGATTTCTGATTTTTATCTTTTATGAATCATACTTTTTTCACAAACTTAACTCAATCGAGTTCAAATAACACGCAGGTATAAATTAATCTATTTAGGATCCGGGTAAGATGGGAACATGGATTCCACACGTTTGAATTCAAATTCAAAAAGGGCGAGTGATCTTTTCATTATATGTTCAAAATCTTCCTAATTTAGAGAAGTTAGTTATTTAGAAAAACCCTCTGTCCCATATCTATTTTCTATTTTATCAAAATTGAAATTTTCAACGATTCTATCTATTATTCTTTATCTCGTAAATGGGGTAGTCTAATTATTTATTAATTTTTCTATGGATTTCTGAATTCTAACTATATTTGGTACTAATAAAGTTGACTCAAACTCAATCGAATTAAGTCTCTTAATGTTAATATAGGTTAGGTTGAAATAAAAAAAGGAACAGCTTAATCTGGACTTCTTTAGTTTTGTGTCTAGGTAGTTTGTATCTGCGATCAGAATCCCCTTTTTCATTTCTGTTATGTCCCATTATTCCCATAGAATGGGTGAGCAGATAAGAATTAATCATTAATGGGAGATATTAAAATATTTGCGTCTGTCCGAACTACATTATCAAAAATTTAACAAAACTCCAATGCTATATTATGTAATTATATATTTAACAACCGATATATTTTCTTTGAATCTCAGTTTGGGTATTTCGTGTTGGGTCCTAATGAAAAATTGTAAATCTATGTAACACATGAGATGGTGGTGCTTTATATCTTTTATTGTTTTTTATTCACTTTCTATTTCTAGTAAGATAATAATGTTACTTAAAAAAATACATATAAAATGAGGAAAAGTTTATCGTATATGTTTTTATTGTTCTATTTCACTAATAAAAGTCTTTCGATTTTTGTGTGAAAAAGTTTTGTGATACGAAAATTACAAATTTCAATTTGTAATATAGACTATTTAGATTAGAATGGTGACAGGGCAGTTGTTCAGTTGATTTGATAGATACGAAAACCCCTCCCTTACCTATTTATTTTTTTGTTTGCTCTAGTTTATTAATTTAATTCAATTAAGAAGGACTTATCTTTTCTACGATGATCAAATAGGGTCCTTATTGTCAATTTTATTCAAATAATGATACGAGCTTTTTTTAATTATGAATGTTTTTTAAAATTATGAATATTTTTAATGATTCCTTAGAAGTTAAATGGACTCTTTGATAGAGGTCTTACTAAAACTTCTTTAGAAAAATCTTTATTGATCTATATCTATCTATAAAAAGAGTATAGAGTACGACGTCTATGCACTAATTGAACCAATGACTATTCATGATTCCATAATTGAATCAATTCCATACCGGTTCCAAATTAGAGGAATGTTATGCTAAAACTTCGTTTGAAACGATGTGGTAGAAAGCAACGTGCGACTTGAAGGAGACGACCTTTTGTGGATTCTTTATTATATCCACCATTTTCCATTTCTATAGGAATGAAAGTGCTCTTGGCTCGACATCATTTGGTAATGTAAATAGTCCAGGATAGAGCTCGAGTAGAAAGTATTAATTGATTTCTCGGAGCAAAAATCTAGGGTTAATGCAAATCAATAAATTGGAACAACTTCGTGAGAATATAACTTCGATATAAAAATCGAAAGGATCCTATTCGAGGAAGTTTCCCATTCAAAAGGAAAATTTGTTGGGATTAATCAAACTTTTTCGACCCAAAGTGTATCACGCGGGAATCAAATGTCCACAAGATTCTTTGATAGAAGGAAATTCCAAAAAGGGGATGTTGCTGCCATTTTGAAAGGATTAAGAAGGACCGAAGGAATGTCTAAACCCAATGATTGATAAAGGATCTCAGAACAAGGAAACACCATTTAAATTGTCTCAATAAATGAGCCCGACTTAGTATCTTAAGATAAGAAATAAAAATTTTAAAGGAGACAAATAAGGGGGTAAAGACCACTCAATAAATGAAATTGCCTAACAATTTTCTTTTGAGCTATTTAAAAGTTATCTAACTTGAGTTATGAGTACGAATGATTTCTTTTTTTTTTTTCAGGAATGAAAAAGAAAAAAAAGACTTAAACCGCAGTCTAATTGATTTGATGATTTTATGCACCTTTTATGATTTACTAGAATTCAATACATAGATAAAACTTCGAATCAAATTATTTTTTTCTCGAGCCGTACGAAGAGAAAACTTCCTATACGTTTCTAGGAGGGGTATTGTTCATTTACATCTATCTCAATGAGCTGTCTTTCGAATCGTTGCAATTGATGTTCGATCCCGAAGAGAAGGAAAAGATCTGCAGAAAGTGGGTTTTTATGATCCGATAAAGAATCAAACTTATTTAAACGTTACTGCTATTCTATATTTCCTTGAACAGGGTGCTCAACCTACAGGAACTGTTCAAGATATTTTTAAAAAGGCGGGGGTTTTTAAGGAACTTCGCCCTAATCAAATGAAGTTCAATTAAGGAAAGAAATGCAAAAAGGGGGGTATATAAAAAAGAATAGAGAAAGATTCTATAAAATTATAGAAAAGTCACTACACCCCCCCTTCCCGCCCTATTAGTATCTATTTTTCATTGTTTTCTCATATTCTATGCGACAAAGTCTTATAAAAAAGAAAGAGGGAATCGAGGTAAGTTTGCTTATTCTACTTATTTTATTTTTTATTGAATACATTTTTGATTGGTGTGGATTAAATAAATCAGGGACTTTTTCACCACGTCCTTATTTATTTTCTCATCTACACGTGTAGAATAGAATTATTTAGATATGCAGTGTCAATCCAACGATTTGATCAGTTTGTATTTTAACTGTCAATTGAATTTATTGTATTTTTTTCCATATATTCTTTTCGCAACATTTCTATTGACAACAGTGTATCGAACAAATATAATTCATTGTGATAAGTCAAGTGGATCTATTTAGTTTCGTGCCCTAGGTTTGTTTTTTTTACTTTCAAACCGTGGGTTCTATTATATGCAAGGTTTTTTGATTGATTGAAAAAGTAAATGAAAAAGTAAATTAAGGGGGGTCGGTCTATAAATTTTGATATTTATCTATTTTTTTATTTTTATCGAATTTTTTCTGAGAATTTCTTGTATTTTCATCTGCCTCTATTCATTTCATTTTTATGTTTTTGTTTTGAATGCATTAGAAAATCTTTTTTTATTTGTTAGCTCAACACTTTGATTGCCTTGTCTAATGTCTTTGTTGAATTTGTTTTCATTCTGATTGTATCTATACACTTAATATATTATATATTATATTTTATAGATTTTTTTAATTTCTTTTTTATTTATTTTTTATTTTAATTTATTCTTCGGGTTGCTAACTCAACGGTAGAGTACTCGGCTTTTAAGTGCGGCTAGCATCTTTTACACATTTAGATGAAGCAGGGGATTCATCTATACCATCGGTAAAGTTTGAAAGACCACGACTGATCCTGAAAGGGAATGAATGGAAAAAACAGCATGTCGGATTGAGGGAGAGTTCTGAGAATGTTTCATTTTTACCGGATCAGTAGAAAAGAAAAACCCGGTTCGAATTCTTGGAATGGAAGAAAATAAAGTTGGGTTGAATGAATAAATGGATAGGGCCTCGCGGCTTCAATTAATTATAGGGAAAGATAAAGAAACGAGCTTCTGCTCTGAATTTGGAATAATTTCCTGATCTAATTAGACGTTAAAAATATATTAGTGCCCGGTGCAGGAAAGCTTTCACTCCCATGAGTGAATTCTCAATTTTTCAACGAATCCTAACTATTCTAACTCTCCATTATGAAACGGAGATGTGTGTGTAGAAGAAACAGTATATTGATAAAGAAAATTTTTCCGAAATCAAAAGAGCGATTGGGTTGAAAAAATAAAAGATTTCTAACCATCTTGTTATACTATAACATAGACTAAAAATGACTAAAAATGTAAAAAAGAGAGGATAGAGAATCTGTTTATAAGTTTATACTCGCCCCGAGGTATCTTTTATTACTAAAATACTTTGTTTTGACTGTATCGCACTATGTATCATTTGATAACCCCCAAATCTTCTACCTTTGGTTCAAATTAAAATCAAATGGAGGAAATTCAAGGATATTTACAGCTTGATAGATCTCAACAACACGGCTTTCTATATCCACTTATCTTTCAGGAGTATATTTATGCACTTGCTCATGATCATAGTTTAAACCGATCGATTTTGTTAGAAAATCCAGTTTATGATAATAAATCCAGTTTCCTAATTGTGAAACGTTTAATTACTCGAATTTATCAACAAAATCATTTTATTATTTTTGCTAATAATTCTAATCAAAATCTATTTTTTGGTCACAACAAGAATTTATATTCTCAAACAATATCAGAAGGACTTGCATTTATTGTGGAAATTCCATTTTATATACGATTAATATCTTCTCAAGGGGGGAAAGGGATATTAAAATTTCGTAATTTACGATCAATTCATTCACCATTTCCTTTCTTAGAGAACAATTTTTCACATTTAAATTCTGTGTTAGATATACTAATACCCCATCCCGTACATCTGGAAATCTTGGTTCAAAACCTTCGTTATTGGGTAAAAGACGCCTCCTCCTTGCATTTATTACGATTCTTTTTCCACGAATATTGGAATTGGAATACTCTTATTGATAGAAAGAAACCCAGTTTTGATTTTTCACCAAAAAGAAATCAAAAATTATTCTTCTTGTTATATAATTCTCATGTATGTGAATACGAATCCATTTTCTTCTTTCTCCGTAAGCAATCTTCTCATTTGCGATCAACATCTTTTGGAGTCTTTCTTGAACGGATATATTTCTATGAAAAAAAAGAACGTCTTGTAGAAGTCTTTGCTAAGGATTTTCAAGCCAGTCTATGGTTGTTCAAAGATCCTTTCATACATTATGTTAGGTATCAAGGAAAATCCATTCTGGTTTCAAATGGGACGCCTCTTTTGATGAATAAATGGAA